TATTTTGCTTACTTAACCTTAGGTTAATTTAATTTGATAAAAGGAAATAAAATGGCCCGAACCTCTCCTATTTTAGTTTAGGTTTAATTAAGTTTGCCGAGAATAATACTCTACGACTAGCAATTCATTTATTTTTAAACCGACCCATTTACTATCTATTATTTGATTGACCAGTCCTTTATATTGGACTGGGTGAAGAGTCAAATGGTTTGGCACTTCCGCCTGAGGGGAAGAGTTGAGAGAATTTTGAATCAGAGTTCTGGATTTTTGTTCATCCTTCGCCATAATAATATCTCGAGGTTTGCAGCGATAACTTGGTATATCTACTATACGCCCATTCACTAAAATATGTCTATGGTTAACTAATTGGCGGGCTGCGGGAATAGTTGAAGCCATACCCAATCGAAAAAGGATGTTATCCAAACGCATTTCAAGTAATTGTAGTAAAACTTGACCTGTTGACCCCTTGGCTTTTCCGGCGATATGAACGTATTTAAGTAATTGTCGTTCTGTAAGACCATAATGAAAACGCAATTTTTGTTTTTCTTCTAGGCGAATACGATATTGAGATTTTTTCCCGGAACGCGATTGGTTTCTAAGATCACTCCCGGCTTTAGGCCTTTTATTAGTTAGTCCTGGTAAAGCCCCCAGGCGACGTATTTTTTTGAAACGAGGTCCTCGGTAACGCGACATAAAATAAAGACTCCTTAATTCTTATTTAGAATTCATTTCATTCTTTTTTTTTGATTTGATTTTACAGAATAAATCTAAACTCAAACTGAACTAAATGAAGCGAAGTTTGCTGAAGTAGTGTACTTGTACTATTACTATACAGAAGAATGAGAGAAATTGGATAAATAGTCAAACTTTCTATTATTATATATATATAAGAATATATAAGATCCTTTTCCTGGCATAGTCATGAGTTCCCCCTATAACTTAATAAATTCATGGATTTTGGAAAGAGGGGAAGGCACTTTTCAATATTCTTTGATTTCAAAGGAAGATTCTCCATTTTTCAAAAATGGAATAAAAAAATGAAAAATATAAAAAAGCCGGCTATCGGAATCGAACCGATGACCATCGCATTACAAATGCGATGCTCTAACCTCTGAGCTAAGCGGGCCCATATTATAGTAATAGAAATTTTCTATGCAAAATTTTCTATGCATAGGAATTCAAGACACTATTACTATAAGTATAGTGTCTCTAGAAATATAGAAAAGAATAGAATCCATAATTACCAATAATTATTGGATATTATAGAACATAACGATTTCTATAGCGATATAAAATTTTGGATTTCTTTATCACAATTCTAAATTCGAATAAAATAATATTGGATAGTCAATCTTTTTTTATTTTGAATTCACATGATATTTGAAATTCTTTTTGTTACACTTCTCCATTTTCTATCCTACAATATTTCTCTATATTTCTTCCTAATTTGGTTGATTAATTATAACTAATCAAACATTCCTCAGCTTTCATTCGTAAAAGGGGAAGTTAAGAAAAAAAAAAAAAAAAAGAATCGACCCTTTAAGTATCCCAATTGCATGGCAAAAAAGGCATGAAGAGAAAGATATATAAAGGATATATATCAATCTATATTGAATTGCCGATACAGAAATGATAAAATTCAATTTGATTCAATCAAATACGGGTTTCCTATAGGTAAGCAAAAAAGACTTTTTCGAGATAGTAATCGTTATCTAATAAATTCAAAGGTTCCAGTATAAATGAAAGAAAAGGGGAATAATATTCTAATAAAATCTTAATCTCAAAACAAAAGACAAAAAGAAGGGGGATATGGCGAAATCGGTAGACGCTACGGACTTAATTAGATTGAGCCTTGGTATGGAAACTTACTAAGTGATAACTTTCAAATTCAGAGAAACCCCGGAATTAATAAAAATGGGCAATCCTGAGCCAAATCCTGTTTTCTCAAACAAAACAAAGGTTCAAAAAATGAAAAACAAGGGATAGGTGCAGAGACTCAATGGAAGCTGTTCTAACAAATGGAGTTGACTGCGCCGGTAGAGGAATCTTTCCACGGAAACTTTAGAAAGGATGAAGGATAAACGCATCTATTGAATACTATATCAAATGATTAATAATGATTAATGTTGGCCCGAATCCGTTTTTTTAATATGAAAATGAAAAAATGGAAAAATCGATGTGAATTTATTTCACGTTGAAGAATAAATCGAATATTCATCAACTCATTCACTCCATAGTTCGATAGATCTTTTAAAGAACTTATTAATCGGACGAGAATAAAGATAGAGTCCCATTCTACATGTCAATACCGGCAACAATGAAATTTATAGTAAGAGGAAAATCCGTCGACTTTAAAAATCGTGAGGGTTCAAGTCCCTCTATCCCCAAAAAGCCTATTTGACCCCTAAAATATTTACCCTATCCCCCCTTTTCGTTAGGGGTTCAAAATGAATTCCCTTATCTTTCTGATTCTTTGACAAAAGCATTTGGGTGTAAATTA